GGGGCTAACACTCCGGAAATGAAAAATGCCAAAATAGGAACAAGGATGGATATTATTAGAAATGCCCAAAAAAAATCATATTCGTAAAGCAGAAACATAAACGCACCCCTATGAACGTGGAAAATATACCGGATTCTATTGGTCGATTCGAATTGGAATTGTCAAGTCATCCATAACTATTTAGAACTATTTAGTCAAAACAAGAATTCATTTTGGTCGAACCGCCTAGTTTGCTTTGTTTATTGGTTTATTGTAGGGCATATCTCATTGCAAGATTCATCGACTTGGAATCCGATTTTATTTCCATTATACTTATTTCCATTTTATTTAGTTAGTAGAACCTTCTAACTATATATTACTCTTATACAAATTCTCCTGTTTCTCTTGTTTTTTTCTCTAAAGACGGGGAATTCTAAATTAATTACTTATCTTATTTCTTCTTTAATTAGAAATTCTTTAAAGATTTCTATTTTTTTCTATAAATAGAATCAGGAGGTCTTTATTTTCATTTTTTTTTTTCTTAGTGATTTAGAATAGAACAAGTAATCAAATAGAAGAGAATGTATAGGAATTTCCATCTCAAGATTTAGAAGATCCTGTGTTGATATATTCCTTTTATTATTATTTTATTATTATTTAATAATAGTATTAGGATTCGAATCCAGGTGGAGGGGTTTTTCTTGGTTGAATACAGAAAAAGAAGACTATCTTTTTTGTGTTGTGCTTCGCTAGGTCGAGGTAAGTAAGGTATACGAAGGAAAAGCCTATTTGACAATGAAAGTGACCAAATCGTTTTTCAAAAAACTTTAGCTTGTACACAAATACAGCAGGCCCTTCCTAAATCCATGTGAATTCCTCTTCGTAGTTTTTCATTTCACCAGGCCCGTGAAATGATTTGACTTCCAAAATTCAATAAGATTGGGGATATCAAAAGAAAGGGAGTCTCACAAATTCTTTTATTGTGGATATGAATATGTAATTCGCCTCCGAAGATTAATGACGAAAGGTTGGTTTGTTTATCTGCAATTGAAAAAATCAATATCGATTGGATCCATTGATATGCGTTTTTTCTTTCATCTGCTTAAACGATTGCCGTGAGTAAACTTATAGGAATAATTGGATTTCACTTAGTTACAAGACTTAGTTACAAGCAAGAAATAATAATGAAGAAATGAAAATTATACAATTTTTTTTTGCATTTTTCATTTTTACATTTTTATAGGGCTATACGGACTCGAACCGTAGACCTTCTCGGTAAAACAGATCAAACTTATTATTATTAAAATGATCTGAACTGTTTCAAAAACCCAACATGCATTTTTTTTGCATTGGGCTCTTTCATTAACTGATATTTATATCAGTTAGTCTGCCATTTTTTTTCTTGACAGAAAAAAAGATAAGGAAATGGCTCCATGTGCTCTGATTCATTATTTGGGAGCATTACCAAAGTGTTTCAAAGGTGGGATTATCTTGACGTAGGTCTGTCTCTGGCCTAGATCAACCTAAGTTAAATGAAGTCTCTATCGTTCTGCTTAAAAAATCAAATATGAAACTTCATACACCTTAAAGTTCATATGACGAAAAGAGATTTTTTTGAGGTCCTTATACTCATTATGCCTAGCATTGAATAGACTGGGTATTCACCTTATCAAGATCTCAAATCAATGATGGGGTCTGTTTGGCACCTCCTAAATGGGCGTCCAAATTGGACCGAACCCTTTGTCAGGCTATGGTTCCCTCAAAGTTATGGAGTAAGACATCGATTTCTCAACAAGATCAATTTTTCTGATTGTATGATGAACTCCCTTGAAAAACATTGGCGCGCGTGTAAACGAGTTGCTCTACCAACTGAGCTATAGCCCTTAGTGCTCTTAGTGCTTGTGATACATATTTTATCATGTAGATAAATTCTTGTCAAGATAAATATTCCATGATCCAACATCAACAATCTTTGATCTCTTTGAGTGGTATTCCTTAGATTAGTATTGCTTATAAGTAATATGATATTTATAATCCATCGACAGGATGGGTTTCATTTGGTTCTCTTTGGGATGATAAATGACCTACTTAACTCAGTGGTTAGAGTACTGCTTTCATACGGCGGGAGTCATTGGTTCAAATCCAATAGTAGGTAAAACTTATTAGATACCATTGACTCTGGTATCTAATAAGGTTTACGACCCACCTTTAGTGATATTTTTTTTTTAATTTTGTATCTTTTCTATTTCATTTTTTAATTTTAATTTTTTCATCAGAATTGGATTCTGTTTGATTGTATTTGATTGTATTCACCCGACAGAATCTAAATAGGATTAGAAAGAGAACTTCTTTTTATTATTCGAACGTACCAACTAGTTATGAAATCGGATTGATAGCCTCCACCCGTGTTCTAGCTCGTCGGAGAGCTAGATTTGCCTCAATTTTTTGTCTCCTTCCTTCAGCCTTTTTCACATTAGCTTCCGCTATTTCAAGAGTTTGCTGAGCTTCTTGTGGATCAATG